GGGATAAACTTAGTTGTAGACATGAAGGCATAAGAACTCGGCGGGACCCCCTCCAATCAGACAAAGAAAAAGAGGGTCCCGCCGAGTTCTTAAATAATCATCATACTTTATTTTTCGTATCAATATTCGTATAAATGACAAAATGGATTATCCCCCCTTTTTCTAATATTTCAAATATTTCAAAAAACTCCATTAGACTTTTTTTCTGGGCAGTGTTTTTGAAAAAGTAACTTCATTAATTGATTCAGAACATTTGTTCCTCGATAGTATCTAGCGATACTTTCAAAGTTAACAGAAAGAAGGAATTATTCAATTTCCTTTTCCTGTGTGACACACTTTTGCTATTTTTTCTATACTAATAGAACTTCAGTCCTATTTATTTGAATATTTCATTTCATCAAAATTTAATTTTGAAATTCATTGAACAAGTTCTATTTGCTCTAAAAACTTGCTTGTTTGTCCACTCCTTTATTTTAATAGTTAAATTTTACACTTATATGTATACATAATAAAATAAATCCAATTTATATCCAATCCGCGTAGAAAACCAAAAAGAATGCTATGATAATCCTGGAAAAACTATCAACTAAGTCGGAATCTTTGAGGAATCAGATCGGGAATCATTATTATTTCAACACAAGACAAGAAAAAGAAAGGGATGCGGAAATCTTTTTCTTGTGTCGAAGAACGGCAAGATGAATAGAATAATATCTCCTAGAATACTTTGTTCCCTCATTTAGCCTTTGTTTTTCCGCTTACTTATTTTTGGTATTTAGTCAAATTTGATTCATTAGATTAAAAAAAAAACTATTGATAGATTTTATGACAGTTAAATCTGTCATATAGTGACATAATCGCACTGCTCCAATTTGGATTAAAAAAACATAAAGAGGGGAGGTCTTCTTATCAAGTAATATTCTTCTTATCAAGCAATATGCATACTATAACTAGAAATGCAGTACAAGTAATTACCGCAATCCGATAGAAATCAAAAAAGAATATAAACAAAAGCAAAATGCTTTTCAAAAACTCTTTTGGTATGATAAACAAAATCTTTTTTATTTTTAAGAACTTGATATTGATAAATCCGAAGATCTAAAAATTCATTTCGGACAATTGAACCTTCTCAAACTGTTTCTTTTTAAGAACCAAAAATATTTGTGCCAAAATAACGGATGCTAAGAAGACCAAAAGGCCTTGGACACGTAATGGGTCTTGAAGTACTATTTCAGCATCCCCCTGACCAAATCCGCCCACATTAGGATTACTCGTTAATGGTTGATCAAGTTTGATGGATTCACCTTCTGAAATAAGAAGTTCTGGTCCTGGAGGTATAATATCAACCACTTGACGTGCCTCTGACGCATCCGTTATGGTTATTTCGTATCCCCCTTTTTCTTTTCGTATTATTTTGCTTACTCTACCTGTTGCTGTAGCATTATAAACCGTATTGTTACTCTTGCTCCCGTCGGGATAAATCTGACCTCTTCCCCTGTTCCCGCCTACGTATATGGGATATTTTAAGAAGTGAACATCTTTCTTAGTGGCAGGATCCGGCGCAAGAATAGGAAAGGTTATTTCACTATATTTTTGACCCGGAACAGGACCTATCACAAGAATATTTTTTTTAGTGGGGCGATAGCTCTGAAAAGATAGATTACCTATTTTTTCTTTCATCTCTGGCGAAATACGATCAGGAGGAGCTAATTCAAACCCCTCGGGTAAAATCAGGACGGCCCCTACATTCAAGGCTCCCTTTTTACCATTAGCAAGAACTTGTTTTAGTTGCATATCATAAGGAATTCGAACAACTGCTTCAAATACAGTATCAGGAAGTATCGCCTGTGGAACCTCAATACTTACAGGTTTATTAGCTAAATGACAATTGGCACATACAATACGGCCAGTTGCTTCACGTGGATTTTCATAACCTTGCTGTGCAAAAACGGGATATGCATTTGAAATAGATGCCCCAGTTATTATATATATCATTAGCGATACGGAAATGAAGCGAGTAATCTCTTCCTTGATCCAAGAGAGGGTCTTTTTAGTTTGCATGGTCCAATGTTGATACCGAAAAGTTCTACAATAAAATTGAGTGGGTCACTAGCGGAGTTCCCTAGCCACGACGTTGCTATTTACTGAAAAATTTTTACTAAAATGTAAAAATTGGAATCTCTTGGATGTGTGGATGTATAGACAAAATGTATAAAATATAAAAAAAGTAAAATTTGAAGTGTTTAAAAAATAACCAACCTTCTAAAAATTTTGTCGGTGGATCATTATTTTTCAGTTATTCATTGAATGATAAATTACTACAAGTGATGGAGATACACGATTTAAATAACGGAAGATCCAATATTTAAAAATTGTATCCAAAATGACTGGAAAAGTGGAAACAAGGCCAGATATAATTTGATCATTATGAGCAAATCCAAAATCTTTGTAGACAGAGCCAATCATTAGTTCCCAACCATGAGGTGAGTGGAATCCTATACATAAGTCGGTTAATAAAAGAATAGAAAAGGCTTTTATTGTGTCGCTTAAATTATATAGGAATTCTTGAACCCAAGAATTAAGAATAATAAGTTCTTCATTACCTAGAATAGAATAACCACTTAGAATAACGAAACAGAGTAAATTTGTCGAGAAGTGCAAAATCATATGGATACTATCTTCATTATACATCTTGATCAATTGAATCGTTTCTTTGTGGATTCTTCCGATACGAAACCTTTGTAAATGTGTTTCCGGGTATTCCTTTAGCATTTCGTCCAATAGGAAGAGTTCCTCGAATTCTATGAAGTTCGCTAGAATACTCTTTTCTTGAATATCACTTAAAAAAGTTTCAGATTTACTATTATTCCACCAATTAGTAACCCAAGATTCCAGACTTTTATTAAATGAAAAAGAGATCCACCGGGGCAAAAATACTATCGATGTAAGATATAAAAGGGGAATGAATGCTTTTTTTTTTTTCATTTTTTTGTCTGTAAATTTTGACCGAACCCCGTCTCATTCGTCGACTCTAGACGATCTACTATTTCTATCCAGCATAAGTTCTATTACAAGACGTCGAACTTCTATATATAAATATCTAAATTTATTATCTATTTTTTTTATTAGTCCAGTGGTTAGTTAGTCTTTGAATTTCGAAAAAATTACAGAATCATAGTCTAAAAAACGAAAGAATACATGACTGACAAAAAAAATGTATTGTTTAGTATATTTCATTGTATTGTTGAGTATATTATATAATATACGTCTTCTTTGCTTCATCAGTATTGTGGAGAAACTTCAGTTAAGTTATACTCTAGAAACAAAAAAGCAAAAGAAAGGACTCCTGGCCTCCTCGTAAGACAAATGTTTATTCTTCAGTTTTCAGTTCATTTCAAACTACTTCAATTGGTACGCGCAAAAAAGAAGCCAATTCCGCAGCTTTTTGCTCAACTTCTCGTGGAGTCAAATTTTCATCAGTACGAATCAAAGGAATGACCCCCTGGCCTCTGATTTCCATATAGAGGACACGCCGAGCATAAATACCCTCTTGAACTTCTATTCTGATAGACTGAATATCTTTCATAAGAAATCGGAGTAAGATGCGCCGATTTTTTCCAGGAAATCCCCAACGAAACATACACACGATTCCTTCTTTTCTATCGAATCGATCATAACCGCTACCCACATTCCATGAAATTGTACACCACAAATAAGAGCTAATAAATAGACCAGCGATCCCATAAAAAGACATCACGATCCCTTGGGGAAAAAAAACGATTTCCTGAGACGGAAATAAAGATATCAAATTTCTGTCAAGGTAACTGGAAATTCCAACCAATAAAAACCCCAATGAACCTAAAAAAAGTATAAAAGCCCAACAGAAATTACTTGTTTTTCGAGACCCCACTATAAGTTCTATCCATATATGTTCTGATCGCCAACTCATACTAGATCCGGTTGCATTTTATTGGAAGTGAGAGACTAGCCCGCATAAATTTTACTTTACTTTTTTTGTTTCCGAAGTAACTTTCATCAACTCGCACCATTCTGATGTGCATTTTTGGGAGGAATTCATCCAATTTGTTAGTATAAAATACTAAAATTAAGCACTCTCGTACTATTCCCTATCTACGCGCATACGGATATTTTTACTTTGCGTTTATTTCAGGCATCTACTCCAATCTTGATTGATTTTCAAATGGCTCATTTATTAATATATCATATTCACGTCTGCATAAAAAAATATCATATTCACGCCTGCATAAAAAACCCTTCTTTTATCGTTGTCATTTTTTTTAATGTTATACCATAATTATACTAAATATATATCTAAAACGGATATTTCTGTTATGATTCAAGTATAGGTCTTGAAAAAATAAGTAAAACTTTCTTTCATCGAATCTAAAAAATCTTGTTTTTTTGAACATGAAGAGATAAGGAAGCCATTGCAATTGCCGGAAAGACTAAGCCTACTAAAGGCACAAAAATAGAGGGTAAATTGTTAAGAATTGTCATAGGCTGGGCACCCCCGATTGAATATTTGTATCTGTTATTTATTGTTATATTAATCTTTTTACTTACTATATTCTATATTATTATTGTTAAAAAGAGAAAGATATCTTCTAATTATTAGAATTCGTATTCTAATTCGTATATAGTATATCTAATATAGTATAATTTTAGTATATCGAAGTGAATCTAAGTTTAAGTATTAAATAAGTATTATAGAATGAAAGTGCAAGGAATCTAGAACTAATTAAATGAGCTTATTCAGTTTTCTACATGAAATATATAGATATAAATGATAATCCACTTCCACTTCTTTTTTTTCTTTGTTATTCTTTAAATATCTTTTTCTTGTTTTATAACTTTAATTTTAATAAAGTAATGTAATTGTAATAAAGTAATGTAATAAATAATAAAGAGTTTCTTCCACTTATAAATGCAAATAAATTGTAAATTCCCGAAAATTTCGTTATAATCCGAAGGTAAGAAAATAAGATGAAATTTTTTTATTTATTATTTTCATTACCCAATTGAATTTCGCGGAAAAAATAATTTCGTTCTTTTAGCTTGTTGCTAGTTGATAGAGGTTTCATTTCCTACTTAGTAATCAAGAATATCAGTAATTATCTACATGATTCTTTCTACAATTCTACAAATTCTTCTTATGTCACAAAAAACCATTCGTTGGATTTTTCCAATTTTTTTTGATAAATCGATAAACAAATACTTGTTCACTAGAACCCCAAAAATGGAATTAATTTAATTAACTTAAAGCTATACTTGAATTATGATTCAAAGGAAAGAACGCGTGAAGCTGAAATAATTCATTCAGAACACTTTTTAACAGATTACGTGGTACGATTAGATCGAATAAGCCCTTATGGAATAAAAATTCAGCCGCTTGTGAACCCTCAGGTACTGTCTTATTCAATGTTTGTTCAATTACTCTTTTACCTGCAAATGCAATATAGGCGTTCGGTTCAACAATAATGATATCCCCCAACATAGCAAAACTAGCAGTCACCCCGCCAGTCGTAGGAGATGTAAGAATTGATATATAAAATAACTTTTTATTCGATTGATAATCATATAAAGCAGAAGATATTTTAGCCATTTGCATCAAGCTCAAACTTCCTTCTTGCATTCGTGCTCCTCCGGAAGCACACACTAGAATAAGAGGTAAAAGTTTATTGGCAGCATACTCGATCAAACGAGTGATTTTCTCGCCTACTACGGATCCCATACTACCCCCCATAAACTGAAAGTCCATAACCCCAATTGCTACGGGAATGCCGTTGAGTTGGCCTATACCTGTTTGAACAGCCTCAGTTAATCCTGTCTTTTTTTGATAAGAATCAATACGATCTTTATAGGGTTCTTCCTCCGAATGAAATTCAATGGGATCCAGAGATAGCATGTCTTCATCCATAGGATTCCACGTGCCTGGATCAATCGAAAGTTCAATTCTATCTGAACTACTCATTTTCAAATGATATCCACATTGTTCACAAATATCCATTCGTGATTTCAAAAATTTCTTATAATTTAATCCATAACAAATTTCACATTGAACCCACAAATGCCTATATTTTTGAGTTACATCAAGATCATTAGAACTTTCTCTTAGAGTTAAATCGATACTATTTGTGCCAGTTCTTAGACCGGAACTCTTATTTTCACTACAATTTCTGCTTTGATCACAAATGTGATTATAAAGGTAACTTTCATTATAATGTTCACTACTACTTAAAATATAACTATCAATCCAGATTTGAGAACGAAGATAACTATCAATGCAACTGTTGATGTAATTATTCCAACTATAATTAGTATCATACATATAATGATCATAGCGGGAGTCAGCACTCCTAGGTCCATTATTCAAATAACTAGAATTCCAATAACTATAAAAAGAACTTTCTAATTCATTAAGAAAAAAATGATCATTGTCAATCTCAAAAACTTGATTTTCAATATCCAAATATATGGAATAACTGTCTCTATTATTACTATCCCGAACCAAAAAAGTGTCATCCGCGCTGAAAGTCCGAATATCCCCCACGCCAACTAAACGATCAACATTCCTATTATCACGAGTACTACAACTCAAAATTTTTTTTTCTGTATCATTTAGAACGAGGTGTTCACTTACACGGGTATTCTCAAGAGGATCAAGACTATCCATTGATTTACTTAGCCGACACCTAGATTCTATCCCTCCATTGGATAACATCAAATTGAACCACCATTTTTCCATAGATCTTTCCTTCCACTAGTTACATCAAAATAAATAGATGAATAGTCATTTGATGAAAAATAATTTAAATATTTCATTTCCTCTCAGAATAAATAGACAGACCCAATCACTCGAATTCTTAACTTAACTAAAACTAATAAAAATAAAGAACATAGAAATCAAAGAGTGGGTATTGAAAAAAAATTTCTTTTGCTTTTATTTTAAAAGAACCTGGAATATCATTTCACTATATCACTATATATGGTTATAATGGAAACCTTATTTCAATTACAATAATTAATTAATTCTAAATAATAATTAAATAAAAATTAATTAATAAATTATTAATTAATAATAATTCTACTAAATTACTAAATGAAATAATTAAATAGAAATAAAATAAAACTTTATCATGTTATGTCAAATTTGTATCGAGTAAAGAAATCTTTCTTTTCTTCCAGGAATAGGAAGAAGCATTTTTTTTTGAAAATCTCGTCTATTAATAACTTTCTATTTCAACACGGAAAGAAAAGGACAATATACCAGATGGGTAGAAATGGGTATTAAAGAGTTGTGATACTTGGCTCGACCCATGTCCAAAACTACTCGATGTAAAAAATACAAAAATCTAGGGATCCTTAGGATTAATTGTGGATCCAAGACAATAACAATAGCTAACAATAGCAAAATTTGCGTTGTGTAGTTTTATACTTTGTATTTCAGTATTTCAGAGATCTAGCTAAGTATGTATATATCAA